GCAATGTCACTCGATCATTATCAAACTGACTGCAATCTTTTTCTGTCCGTGAGGATCCCCCCAGAGCACCTTCTACTTCTAATAGGCCATGAACTAGATCAGAAGCATTCTCAACGAGTCCATAAGAAGTGATCCCATTTTTTTCATCGGGTCCGGGTAGAGACCAAAGGTCTTGGGCGACCGATCCGGCAGAACAACTCAAAAGATAAAGAAGTATCGTTAATTTCTTCATGCTCGTTCCAAGTTCGAAGTACCATTTGTACAAATAAGAATCCCTTTCGTTACATGATTTCTTCTTCATATAGATAGATATAGGATCTATGGGGCAATTACTTAGAAGTACATTTTGTGCAACAGCCCTTCCTATCTGATAGAAAAGGATCTCATGATCCTGAACCGATCTTACCTGAGATCGCAAATCCCAAGTTTGTCTATGAAGAGCGGATCTAATTGTATTAGTGTCTATAATTGATTTCTTCTGTGTAATACTAATCGCTAAGGCCTCATTGGTAAGTGCTACAAGATCTCGTGCATTGGAACCCATCGTTATGGACCCGAATTCATTAGTATGGAACATTTTCTTTTCCAAGTGAAATCCCTTAGTATATGAAAGATTGAAAAAGTGCTTTCGTTGTTGTGGAATAAGAAGCCTTCGTATCTTAATGCATGTATTTAATTTATTCGGAACTATTAGAGCGGGATCCACTTTTGGGGGAATATGAGTCGAAGCAATAACAAGAATATTTCTAGTGGAACATCTTTCACAATCCCTGGATAGATAGTTCACTAATAGACCGAGGGATAAGTAATTCGACTCATTCACATCCAGATCATGAATGTTTGGAATCCATATTATGCAAGGAGACATTGCTTTTGCTAATTCGAATTGAAGGGTGATAGAAAATCGGTCTATTTCCGGCATCATATCCATAGTTAGCGCATTCATCAGAGTTAGCAGCTCCGTATCGAGGTCAAGATCGATATCGTCACTAGCATCAATCTCGTCACTATCATCAATATTGTCACTATCATCAATATCGATATCATCCATAAGAAACCCTTTAGGCTTGTTATCCAGGAACTTGTTCAGAAATACCAAAGGAACATAGGAGTTTGTCACTAGGTATTTGACCAAATAGGAGCGTCCAGTTCCTATAGAACCTATCACTAAAATACCCCTAGAGGGGGATAGGGCTAAGCGGAGCGAAAAGGGTTTTTCATGAGACGGGAAATGAAAACTATTAGCCCCACACGAGGTTTGTGAATAAGTGATTGTCTGATAATGAGCAAGGAATATCCGTCTTTCTGCTAAACAGGATGTATTGAACTCATAATTCATTAGACACTTTTTATGAATGTCAACTAAATATCGTAAGTAAATTGCTCCCGGGTGTTCAATCATTTGATAACCAGAGTCGTTCTTTGATAAATGATCACTAGATAAATAATCACTATGAGTCAGACTCAATAGAATTTGATCAATCCCTTTTTCTGTCGTTAAGGTGGAGAACTGAACCAAAAATTCTCGTTCTTCATCATCAATCGAATCACTGTTCGCAACCCAGGATTCCATTTTATCATCAATCCAATCACTGTTCACGTTTTTTCTTTTTCTTATCAATGAATAGATCTCTTTACTTGTATGACTTAGATGTCTCGTATTTCTCGAAAAAGTGATTCGATTGGTGGGATTTGGTATGATACTTATGAGATCGATGAAATTGATATTCAAATATTTCTTCTTAGAACGGATTGATTTGACCCCATAAGCGGGATCACCACCCAATAGCATGTTGCCGCCAGAAACAGAACCCCGGATTTCTTCTAGAGAATCTCCTAATTGTTCCAGAGCAACTAGAAACAGATTCTTTAACCAGAAAGAATTCAGTTCAGATGTAGGATACCTATCCAGAAGTTTTCGCAACTCAATCATGTATGGTGAAATCATCAAAGATTTGACCTTTTCGAACTCTGTCTGTAACTCACTAGAGGCTCGGCAAACAAAGAGAAGATGTGTACGAACGAGATATCCAACAAGAAGAAGAAGGAAAAGGCTTGAATAGAGGAACTCATGAACATTTGGCAATCTCAGATGTGTCGATATCAATGGTGACTCATTATTTCGATGAATCATTTCTTCGAACATAAGAAAATTATGTAAACACTTTCTCGAAATTTCGCTTATCAGATTCCATTGTCGAAGACACCCTTTTTTCTGAAGAATTCGCCATGATATATCTGATCCATACATAATATCATGAAAAATGGATACAAATTTTGGACTGTTACTTAGTATCGACAATAGGTCTGAAAAAGTATCTAAAAATAAAAAATTTAGATATTTGTACCCTGCCGAAGTAAGGAACCACGGCATATATGTTTGGAATAGATTCCATTTTGAGAGAGTTGAAAAAGCACTATCTCGTTGAAAGGTTCTATACATCTGCCCTTTCTCAACGCATTTCTTTAGACAAAGACTCCGTTTTTTCCTATTTTCGGA